CATGCAAGGTTCCTTGACCAACCACGGGTTTCCCTGAAAATCCTTAACAAAGACGTTCACAAGATATTCTATTTTTACATAGAAAGAAATTCGTTCAAGAAAAATTCCAAAAGATGTTGATCGTAAATGAGACGATTGGTTACGTAAAAAGAATAAAACGGATTCATATTCCCCTACATGAGAATTATATAAGAATAAGAATAACCTTTCATCTCTTTTCGAAAAAGAGGAACTACCTTTATTTAGCCTAATAAGAGTATTCCAATTACAATACTCGTTGAGAAAAAATCGTAATAAATGCAAAGAAGAAACATCTTTTAACCAATAGCGAAGAGTTTGAACCAAGATTTCCACGTGGACAGGGTAGGGTATTAGGATATCTAATACAAGATTTAGATGTGGAAAATTTTCTTCTAAAAATGGAAATACTGAATGAATCGATCGCAAATTCTGAGATTTTACTATCTTTTTCTTTTCCAGACACGATATTAATCGTAGAGAAAATGGAATTTCCACAATCAAAGCAAACCCCTCTGATAAAATTTTAGAATACAAATTATTGTTGAGCGCCAAAAAGGGGTTTTTGTTTGAATCATTAGGAAAATAATTCTGTTGATACATTTGAGTAATTAACCGTTTCACAATCAGTAAACTGGATTTATTGTCGTAACCCGGATTTTCCGACAAATTCGATCTACCAAAACCACGATCATGAGCAAATGTATAAATATACTCCTGAAAGATAAGGGGATATAGGAAGTCATGTTGTTGAGATTTCTCTGGCTGTAAATATCTTTGGATTTCCTCCATTTACACTTCTAGTTGAATCAAAGAGAGAAGATTTTTGGGGTTATCAAATGATACATAGTGCGATACAGTTAAAACAAGATATTCTAGTAAGAATAGATACCTCGGAAGCAGGTAAACTTACCAACAGATTTTCCACTCTCTCGTTTTCCTTTAGTTTGTTGGTAGTATATATATTCCTTTAATTTGTTGATAGTATATATAATTCTAGTATATATATATACTATAGGATACCAAGATGATTCGAAATCTTTTATTTTGTAAACCTAATCGCTCTTTTGATTTCGGAAAAAACTTTCTTTATCAATATACTGTTTCTTTTACACACACATCTCCATTCCACATATAGAGAATGCCAATAGTTAGGATTCAGTAAAAAACCTAGAATCCACTCATAGGGGGGAAGCCCTTCCCATATCAGGCACTAATCCGTTTTTAACGTCTAATTAGATCGGGAATTATTCAAATTAAGAACCGAAGCTGGTTGCTTTTTCTTTCTGATAATTAATCGATAATTGAAGCTATGGGGCCCTATCCATTTATTCATTCGACCTAACTTGATTTTTTTCCATTCCAAAAATGCAAACAGGGTTTTGTACTGATCCGAGAAAAATGAAATATCCTCAGAACTACCCACTGATACGACATGCTATTTTTTCCCCTTTCAGGATCAGTCGCGGTCTTCTAAACCACACCAATGGTATGGACGAATTTCTCACTTCATCAAAACGTGTAAAAAATTCTAGTCGCACTTAAAAGCCGAGTACTCTACCGTTGAGTTAGCAACCCGATATAGATAAAAAAATTTTCAGCAAAACAATATAGATACAATCCAAATCCATTAAATGCAATTTAAACAAAGAGAAAGGAGATTCTACGAGCTAATCAAACCATTGCACTAAAAACTCGAAAAACACATTTTCGAAAACATTTGAAGCATAAACATAAAAATAAATTCATTAATTAAAATACAACAAATTCTTATATCTTATATAATTCTTATATAAAATAAAAAAAAATATACAGAATTGGAAAAATTGAGAAAATTAGGGAACGAAAATAAATAAACCCGGTTGACTTATCACGATAAATTATATTTCTTCAATACACTCTTGTCAATATAAATGTTGAGAAAACAATACAGTGGAGGGGGGGGATCAAAAAAACAAGTATAGAAAAATTTGACAAAGTTATATACAAATCGCTACCCCCCCTTTGGTATCTCTTTAATTGAATCTCAGTTGATTAGACAAAAGTTCATTAAAAACTTCAGCCCTTTTTAAAAGATTCTGAACAGTTTCTGTAGGTTGAGCGCCTTTCTCAAGGAAATATAGAATAACAGGAACATTTAAATAAGTTTGATTCTTCATTGGATCATAAAAGCCTACTTTTCGAAGATCTTTTCCTTCTCTTCGGGATCGACTATCAATTGCAACGATTCGATAGACGGCTCATTGGGATAGATATAGAGGAACAATACCCCCCCTAGAACCGTATAGGAAGTTTTCTCCTCGTACGGCTCGAGAAAAAATGTTTGATTCAAGGTTATGTAATTCTAATAACATAATGCCAAATACGCCTAGAAAATAGAAAATCAATTAGACTTTGTTTCAGTCTTTTTTCTTCCATTCGTACTCAAAACTCGTAACTCAAGTTGTATAACCCTCAAATAGCTCAAAGGAAAAATCTTTCGTCAACTTCATTTCTTGAGTGGTCTTTAGTCCCTTTTGTTTATCTCCTTGAAATTGGAAAATTCGATTTCGATTCTTTAATCGTATCCAATTATTGAGATTTTGATCCAATTATCCAATTAAAGGGTTTTTCCTTGTTTTTAAATCCTTTATCCTTATTTTAAATCATTGGGTTTAGACATTACTTCGGTGCTTCTAAATCCTTTCAAAATGGCAGCAACATACCCCTTTTTGATTTCTTTCTATCAAAGAATCCCACGGCCAGTTGATTCCCCCCCGGTACACTTTGAGTGAAGCGAAAAGGTTGATCGTTGATCAATTCCAACCAGTTTTGCTTTTGGATTGGGAATTTGCTCAAATTGATCCTTTCTATTTCTATATACGTATATATGGAAGATATATTTACGAAGTTGTTCCAATTGATTGATTGGCATTTAACCCTAGACCCTTACCCCCCAGAAATGAATTAATCCTTTCTACTCGAGCTCCACCGTGGACTATTTAGAACCCAACAAAAACGAAGGATTCAAGTGTAACAGAACAAACAATGTCGAGCTAAGAGCATCCTCATCCCTAGATAAATCGAAAATGGTGGATGTAAAAATCCACAACGGATTCTGCCCTTCAAGTCGCACGTTGCTTTCTGCCACATCGTTTCAAACGAAGTTTTACCATAATATTCCTCTAAGTCGGAACCGTTATGAAATTGATTCAATCATGGAATCATGAATAGTCATTTGGTTCAGCTGTTCATAGAGATCGTAATCTAGACCCTTTCTTCCCTATATGATATGGAAAGACAGCAACCTTAACACCCATTAATAATATACCATTACAGTTAATTCAAAGGATTTCGAGTTGAAATTGAAAAAGTTTCCTATTTTCATTAAATTTAACAAAAATTGGATAATAAGCATCACCTTTGATTTTATGAGGGGTCGCTCCCTCTTTTTTAATTAACTCATTACTCCTTAAATTTCAAATAGATAAAATGTAAGTTGCGATTTGAATCTTTATTCTTTTCAGCTTATTACTTATTACGAAAATCAAAATTCCTTGTTATTGAAATAGAAGGATATATATCGTATAAGTGAAACATTTCTTCATTTTAGCGGATTCAATGGTATATATTTTGTTTAACATGAAATTGAATAAAAAATTCATAAATGGCTTCTTGTCATCTTGTCATAAAGGGAATAAAATCAAAGGATAAATCACCCCCGCCTCAATCATTACATAGATTTCTAATTTTTTAGAAGAGTCAAAAACCAAATATCGAAATAAAATGAGATTCAAAAAACATTGGTATTGAAATTAATATGGATTAACTCTTATCCACTCCCTTACTTCTTTCTAAATAAATAATGGAGTCGACACTGGGACGGAAGGATTCGAACCTCCGAATAGCGGGACCAAAACCCGTTGCCTTACCGCTTGGCCACGCCCCATTTCAATTTTGAATCGATACCAAGAAAAATAATATTGTTATTGTTTTTTTGTCAACCCCAGCCAAAAATCTCTATATTTTGTTTTGATTTCTAGAATACCTTGTTACTGGCATTTTCATACACCTAGATGTAGAAATCGAAAATTCAACAAAATTTATTGATCATTACATAGAATTCAATTAAGATATTGTATGAAAGTATCATTTCTTCTATTCTCCTTCGAGAATTGGAGGCTTTTTGGTTGAGTGGATGCAAAGAAAAAGAAGAATGTCTACCTTGCTTACTTTCTTCCTTTTTCCTTATATCAAAAACTCAATTCAAAATGAAAATGCAATTATCGGCAAGACCAAAACGTCTGTTATGCTTAATATCGTTAGTTTGATCTGTATTTCTATTAATTCTGCCCTTTATTCGAGTAGTTTTTTCTTCGGAAAATTGCCCGAAGCGTATGCTTTTTTGAACCCAATCGTAGATATTATGCCAGTCATACCTGTGCTTTTTTTCCTCTTAGCTTTTGTTTGGCAAGCTGCTGTAAGCTTTCGATAAGATCCTTTAGAATAGTAATATTCGAAATAATAATATTATCCTAGAAAATGGATGATTTCGTCCAGAAAAGATTCGAAAAATTGATAAAATCAGATAAGTTTTAGAGATATGAACCCTAGACTCGCACACTGAAGTTCTTGTATAGTCGACATAAATTTAGCTTCCGCCCATTTTCTCGTTTTTGACCCCTTTTCCAGTGAAAGACCCTAACCCCATTAGGGTCTCGCACAAAATCACAAAATAGAAATATATATAAATATATAGCATTATGATTATGCCATAATGGCTTTTTAATGCAAAAACAAATTCATTTGTGACAGTTCATTTCTAATTCTAGAAACAACCTCATTTCTTGGTGCCAAAATGTGATATTTGTTATAAAAATGGAAGATTTATTCTCTTTTTTTCTTTCAAAAAAGAATTTGGAGATTGTGTAATGCTTACACTGAAACTCTTCGTTTATACCGTAGTGATATTTTTTGTTTCTCTCTTTATTTTTGGATTCCTA